TCACTAAAAAAAAATCCTTTTGTAGCTAATCATTTATTGATAAAAATTGCGAAGCTCAACACGAGGGCAGAAAAAGATACAATCGTAACTTGGTCCCGGGCATCTACCATTATACCCACAATGATCGGCCATACAATTGCTATTCATAATGGAAAGGAACATTTGCCTATTTATATAACAGATCGTATGGTAGGTCACAAATTGGGAGAATTTGCACCTACTCTGAATTTCCGGGGGCATGCGAGAAACGATAATAAATCTCGTCGTTAATATATTAATTAATAAAGTGGATATGGGTGCTCATCGTTTATTGGTGGGAGGTGAACCTTATGATAAAGAGTGACCCAGATGTAGAAGTATACGCTTTAGGTCAACATATACGTATGTCTGCTCATAAAGCGCGAAGAGTAATTGATCAGATTCGTGGGCGTCCCTACGAGGAAACACTTATGATACTAGAACTCATGCCTTATCGAGCGTGTTATCCCATTTTAAAATTAGTTTATTCTGCAGCAGCAAATGCTAGTCACAATATGGGATTCAACGAAACGGCTTTAATCATTAGTCAAGCCGAAGTTAATGAAGGTACTAGCATGAAAAAGTTAAAACCCCGAGCCCGAGGACGTAGTTATCCGATAAAAAGACCCACCTGTCATATAACTATTGTATTGAAAGATACATCTAAAGAGAAAAACTATTTCATATGGTTAAGAAAATATGGATGGGTATATAAAGATAAGTATAAAGATGTCAGAGAGAGGTATCTATATATGATGGATCATATGCTATATCGTAACAGAATGACGTGGGCTAATAGAGAAATGATATGGCCTTATAGAGATAGCGAGGTGCTATGGGACAAAAAATAAATCCACTCGGTTTCCGACTTGGTACAACCCAAAGTCATCATTCTGTTTGGTTTGCACAACCAAAAAGTTATTCCGAGGGTCTCCAGGAAGATCAAAAAATACAGGATTGTATCAAGAATTATGTACAAAAAAATAGGAAAATATCCTCGGGTGCCGAGGGAATTGCACGCATAAAGATTAAAAAAAGAATCGATCTGATCCAGGTCATAATATATATGGGATTCCCAAAATTGTTCATAGAGGGCAGCCCGCGAGGAATTGAAGAATTACAGAGCAATGCACAAAAAGAATTTAATTCTGTGAACCAAAAACTTAACATTGCTATCACAAGAGTTGAAAAACCGTATGGACAACCTAATATTCTTGCAGAATTTATAGCCGAACAATTAAAGAATAGAGTTTCGTTTCGAAAGGCAATGAAAAAAGCTATTGAATTAACTGAAAAAGCAGATACAAAGGGAATTCAAGTACAAATTGCAGGGCGTATCGACGGAAAGGAAATAGCACGTGTCGAATGGATCAGAGAAGGTAGGGTTCCCCTACAAACCATTCGAGCCAAAATTGATTATTGTTCCTATACAGTTCGAACTATCTATGGGGCATTAGGAATCAAAATTTGGATATTTGCAGACGAGGAATAATGGGCCTTTCGTTGTCTTTCTGTTCCATCCATCCGGCAATTGAATAAAAAATCACAAACTCGTTCATTTTTTTCCGTTCAATCAAAAAAATGAGAATTTTTTCGAATTCTTAATTCTATAGGGTTGAATAACAATTCGATTGACTCCATCTCCATATAATTGCTATGCTTAGTGTGTGACTCGTTGGTTTTTTATTTAGAGTTAGGTTAGGATTAAAAAACAAAGGGCCATCCCCTAGTATGAACTAATAACTATATAACTAATAACCAGCTCATTGCTTCGTATTATCTGGATCCAAGGAACCAGTCGCTATATGATGTATTGATCATATTGTTGTAGCAACTGAAGCATTTTTTTTTACATAAAAGAAAAATCAATCTATAAGGTTGTGAAGCAAAAACAAAGGGATATGGATAAATGGAGGGGTGAGAGAAAGAAAGAAAAAGAATAGCAATGATATATGATTCCAATATGTATGGTCTATGAACTATCTTATAAAAGGCAATGTAATAAAGCATTAATGTATTCGTCCATAATTAATAATTAGATTCGATGAATATGAATACAATTTATACGAAAAATAAAAAAGAATAAAGAGCGCCGAGTCAATAAAGACTGAGAAGATTGATTCAGGAACAAATTTTATTAGGAGCTCCATTGCAGAGTTCGGGCCTAGTCATTAATCGAGAAGCGATGGGAACGACAGAACCTGTGACTGAGGAAGATTCCCTTGAAAACGAATCCTAATGATTCATTGGGTGGGATGGCGGAACGAGCCAAGAACCAATTCATTTATTCTGATAGGTCATGGAACGCCCCTACGAATGAAAGGGATGTTGAAAGAGCAAATATTCGCCCGCGAAAGCCTTACTGGATTGCTAAGTTTTGGGCAATTCAATAAAAATAAATAAAATAAAGGTAAAAATAAATGAAGATTCATTAATTATAAAATGGAATTTCTCATTTTATTTTATTCCTACGTGTACGTGACAGATTATATCTCAAAAAATTCCATGATTCATTATTCATTCAATTCAAAATATATACAATATTATTGAATCGTTTCATTCGCGAGGAGCTGGATGAGAAGAAACTCTCATGTCCAGTTCTGCAGTAGAGATGGCATTGAGAAACAACCATCAACTATAACCCCAAAAGAACCAGATTTCGTAAACAACATAGAGGAAGAATGAAGGGAATATCTTATCGAGGCAATCGAATTTGTTTCGGCGGATACGCCCTTCAGGCACTTGAACCCGCTTGGATCACATCTAGACAAATAGAAGCGGGGCGACGAGCCATGGCACGATATGCGCGTCGTGGTGGAAAAATATGGGTACGTATATTTCCAGACAAACCTGTTACAGTAAGGCCTACCGAAACACGTATGGGTTCGGGGAAAGGATCTCCCGAATATTGGGTATCCGTCGTTAAACCGGGTCGAATACTTTATGAAATGGGTGGAGTATCAGAAATTGTAGCCAGAGAAGCTATTTCTATAGCTGCGTCCAAAATGCCTATACGAACTCAATTCGTTATTGCGGGATAGGGATATGGAACGAAAGGAAAGGGGCCTTGTGATGAAAAAACCGCAGTTTTTTTATTTCTGGACAAACAATCTTTCTTCTTTTTTTCTTCGCCCTTTAGTTAGTTAGCATTGAAAGAAAAAAGAGAAAAATAATAAGAATGATATGATTCAACCTCAGACCTATTTAAATGTAGCGGACAACAGCGGGGCTAGAGAATTAATGTGTATTCGAATCATAGGAGCTAGTAATCGCCGATATGCTCATATTGGTGACGTTATTGTTGCTGTAATCAAAGAAGCAGTTCCCAATATGCCTCTACAAAGATCAGAAGTGATCAGAGCTGTAATTGTACGTACATGTAAAGAACTCAAACGTGACAATGGTATGATAATACAATATGATGACAATGCAGCAGTTGTCATTGATCAAGAAGGAAATCCCAAAGGAACTCGAGTTTTTGGTGCGATCGCTCGGGAATTGAGACAGTTGAATTTTACTAAAATAGTCTCATTAGCTCCTGAGGTATTATAAATAGATTCTAAATAAATACTAATAGATGAAAACATAATAAAACATAAAAAAAGGGAGGTTCATAGTAAGATATCTGAACTGAATTAGATTCCATTAATTAGTAGAATGCATTAGTAGATTGTTTCTCACGCATATACCTTTAATAATTCATGAAAAAAAAAGAGTAGAGCATGCTGATTATATAAAAACCCGGAGGCACCAATAATTATAGTTCATCATGGGTAGGGACACTATTGCCGAAATAATAACTTCTATACGAAATGCTGACATGGATAAAAAAGGAACGGTTCGAATAGCATCTACAAATATCACTGAAAACATTGTTAAAATACTTCTACGCGAAGGCTTTATCGAAAATGTGAGAAAACATCGAGTAAGCAAGAAATATTTCTTGGTTTCAACTCTGCGACATAGAAGGAATAGAAAAGGGCCATATAGAACTGTTTTAAAACGTATCAGCCGACCCGGCCTACGAATCTATTCCAACCATCAACGAATTCCTAGGATTTTAGGAGGAATGGGTATTGTAATTCTTTCGACTTCTCGAGGTATAATGACAGACCGAGAGGCTCGACTAGAAGGAATCGGGGGAGAAATTTTGTTATATATATGGTGATCTTTATGATCTACGAATTGCATCCGTAGGAAAACTTCCTATTTTTTTTTTGAAAAAAGAGGAAAGGTTGTCTAATATCACTCCTACTCCATGAGTTGATAATTAAAGGGGTTACCTGGAATGAAAGAACAAAAATGGATTCATGAAGGTTTAATTACTGAATCACTTTCCAATGGTATGTTTCGGGTTCGTAGTGACTTTTCAACATTCCTCTCGTTCGGATACAATCGGAGGTTCCAAATTTCAAGAGACTTATTTTCTTTTCTTCGAAGGAGTAGATTCCAAATTTAAATAAAATTAAGGAGAAACAA